GGTTCCGGCGAACGAATAATCATTGAGTCCTCCTCTTTCCGGACAACACATACAAAGAAACCCGCCAACAGTCAAGTAATTAGGAAACCTCTGAGATCTATTTCTAATTTGTTCCTTTCTATCTCCCAGCTATCTAGTTTCTTTAGTTATTTACTAGAACAATTATGATCGGGAAGTCGATCTGGGGCAAGTGTTCGGATCTATTATGACATAGCCCTGAGGCGCTCAACGGACCTTTGGAAGCTTGGAAACCTGCGACTTGACACAAAAAAGATTTTTTGGTGCAATGCTAGGGTATTCATATCTCAATGGATAACTGCCTAGATAGAACTACTTCCTCGATTTCTCTTACACAGAACATATGACGAGTCCTCTTTTCCAAATCATCGGAGCACTCATTTCATTAGTCATTCATAAAAGATATCCTGGTATCCATATTGAAATTGAATCATTCAAAGGACTTTTTTTGAGTTTGAATAGCGGATAGGGATAGATTCTGTCGGGTAGCGTTTATCGCTACGAGGTATCAGACGAAATAGAACGATCTTAGAATTAGAAGGGATATAATAAAATTCCGTGATTAGCTCTTCCCAGAGGAATGATCTATTGGATTTTACGGATGGATCCAAGAAACAAAAAAAAGAGAGTGTTCTTATTCAAATTCAAAGCGTCTCGTGATCTTCAACCAATTATACGCTTCAATATAATTCCCTGGAGTAAGCGCTATAGCTTGTTTCCAATACTCAGCAGCTTGATTGGACCAAGCCTCCGCAATTTCAGAATCTCCCTGGCGAATGGCCTGTTCTCCTCGGTCAGAATAGGTGGGTTAATTCCTTCCCTTAGAACCGTACTTGAGAGTTTCCTAACTCATACGGCTCAGCCTCAGCAGTCAATTATTTGGGTATCCCATCTTAATCTTCCCTAGACTAATTAAATAAGATTTCTCGTAAATCAATCCCATTTTTGTTTTGTTTCTCGGGTTAAGGTTAATTACATACATTTCCATGAGCTTCAAACGTGAATTTGGATTTCATTTCGAATTCAGTTTTCTCTTTTTTCCCACCTTCAGAAAAATGAAGCATAGACATCTCTGTTATCATTAGCATTTTCTGAAAGGTAACTATCTCGGTTTCATATCGAAATTTATTTTATATAGAATCTTTGAAAAAGACTTTTTTTCCTCCCTAAGAAAGAAAGGACTTACTCTCTTTGGGATCTGATACTACACCGCTGCTGAATACCTTAGTGGATCGACTCTATTACATAAGTGGATTCCTAACTTTTATCTCATATCATGACATAAGTAAAGCAGTTCTTATTGTATCGGCCCAAACCCTCACTAATTGATCTTTACGGCGCTTCCCCCATCAATTAGAACTTTTATCCATAGAATCTAGTCTTTAATAGGCATATTTATTTCTTCCTATTTTGGCTTCTATGAAGTCTCTTTCTTTGCTACAGCTAATAAAAATCGTTGCTTTGTACGATAAATATGTAGAAAGCCTATATTTCGTTCTAGTATTTACTGGCGGATTGGATCTTTCTTTCCCTCTTTCTATAGTGGAGATAGTCGCACGTAATGACAGATCACGGCCATATTATTAAAAGCTTGTGGTAAGAAGGGGTTTCGTTCGAGTGCCCGGAAATAATATTCCAAAGCTTTCGTATGTTCTCCGTTGCTTGTGTGGATAAGGCCTATGTTATAGAGTATATAACTTCGATCATAGGGATCAATTTCGAGTCGCGTAGCTTCATAATAATTATGTAAAGCTTCCGCATAATTTCCTTCGGATTGAGCTGACATCCGTTACGGTTGTTCATTCTATTCAAATAATCCCCGTTCCAGAACCGTACATGAGATTTCAATCTCATACGGCTCCTCCCTTCTGTACATAATGAATGATAAGAATCCATGAAATCAAAAAAAAGATATTGCAAGATTCTCATTATGAACTGGCAGGGGCTAGTATTTTTAGAAGAAATCTCTAGCCAGCCTTCCTGCAAGAGGCCTTTTCTGAACATCCAGCGTATTGGTGGTAGATAGAAAAAAAAGGTAACTCCAACAATTTCTTTGTCCTCAACGCCTCCTATTTCTAGGAATGAGTCACTTCAACGGACTTCGATGGTTCTACGGGTATCCAAAATACGAACGAGATGGATGTTTGTTGTCCCAACCACTCTTGTTTGTTAGTCCCGATCCCGATAAGGAAAAGGGGGCAAGTTATAACTCAAGTTTTCCTGTTGTTGATTCCTAGGTGTAGTGCTTCTTCCTCTATGCCGCCTATTGGTACTAATGGAGTAGGATTGACTTGTAAGAACCTATAGGTAGAACCTTTCGCTCAATACTCAAATTGAAAATGGAAGCATCTGAGGCTGCATCACTCGGGGATACACGATAGAAGGAATTGTTCTATTTTCAAACTTCACCTTCACGAAGCGTAGGTTTCTTTCAGGTTTCTTTTAAGATAATATATAAAAATATGTTTTCGTTCTATCCCGAATCATGTGCCTTTCTCGCGCGTAAGACTTAAGAATGGTAAATAAATAAACAGAATCAAATCGCACCATCTCTGTAATAGGTAAATGCCTCTTTTTCTCCTGAAGTTGTTGGAATTATTCGTAATAAGATATTGGCTACAATTGAGGAGGTCTTATCAATAAAATTTCCATTTATCCGTGATCTAGGCATAGTTCACAATCCACTCCCTAATTCTTCTCATTACCTCTCGTGGGAAAAGAATCCCACAAACAAAGGAATTGGATAGTACGAAATCACACAAAAAAGACTCGGGGGATCAAAAAATGCATGTTTTTTTTATCCCCCGAGCCACGAATCTTTCTTTGACTTTGAGAAAAAAGTTGCTATTTCGAAGTGTTCGCATTGATGCGTCAGATCCATATCGCAGAGCTCTCTTTTTCTCTTGGTTAGGGTTATTCTTCCTTCCACTTCCACGGAACCTCAGGCGCATGATCAACGTATGACTCCAGGTATGACTCCAGAGCTTTTTTTCAGTTTTAAGTCTGCCTGGGTTTCCTCTAACCTTCTTATTTTCAAATTGTTCTCCGATAATTCATAATTTTGCATTACTAGCTCAATTTGGAGGGTTCTCTGGGTTTTCCAGAGGTGGCGGTTTTCCTCATGCAGAATGACAGAATTGTCATTGTCCAGGAACCCAACCTGGCTCTCCAACTATAACCGACCACTTTCGAGGGTTTTCTGTTTTTCCCGGAGGTGGAGGTTTTCCTCATGCAGGCGGAGATTTTTCTCCTGCAGAGTGGCAGAATTGTCCTGGAACCCGGAAACCAAACCTGTTTCTCCGCATCTTTGATCGTTATAGAGAGCTCTCGGTATGAATCACGAGAGCTTACGAGTTCTCTTTGAGTATATAGCCATAACGTGGCTAAGCCGCCCAACTGGCTTTTGGTTCGTGCCAGCTCGGAGGCAAGGGCGCAATTAATTTTGTTTCCATAGAATCTGGGACTGGTCTCGCTGATCGAGAGGACCCTCATCGATGTCGCGGTTGTGTGGGTTCAACCGTAAAGAGGAAGGTGTTAGCCCAAAAAGTAAGTTCTTTTCCCTTTTTCAGGTCTAGGTCTGCCTTGAGAATCCACGTTTTCGGTACGGTGATTCATTGGATGAACTATTCCAAAGGTTTTGTGTACTTTCCCTGAATACTCTTCCCGGAAGTCCCTGAATTCCGAAGGCATAGTCCTAGTAGTGAATGGTATGGGGGCCTTAGGTTGCGGGGCAACCCAAGAGCAGAACGTGAAAAAAAAAGAGAATGAAATTACGAGAGAGTACCACGAACTCGGTCAACTGTGGGATAATATTGATCAGTCTCAAGAATTTGAGTACTTGTCGGACCCGGACCATCCTAGAAATCCGGGTTCAAAGTGCCTGAATCAGTTTGATCCGTTGGATCAGTACTCCCAAAACGACCAAAGGAACATTCAGAGTTTTTCTAGTTGAGTTTCGAAAATACAGGAATGGTGAATGATACATCATATGTATATGTATTTTCGCATTCGCGATTCACCGGGTTTCTAGGCCATAATCAGAACATCATATTTTGTAGGAGAGATGGCCGAGCGGTCCAAGGCGTAGCATTGGAACTGCTATGTAGGCTTTCGTTTACCGAGGGTTCGAATCCCTCTCTTTCCGCCCCTTCACGGACTTTACGAACCTTATTGACCACAATGTATCAAATCAAATAACAACGAATACTTCCAGCAAGTGGATCTTTCTTTGATATAGATTCTAGATTACTCATTTTTGTAGTTTTGTAGTACGGAAAAATACTGGAAAGAGCGGTCAAGGAATGCAACTACCCTTGCCGATCTGTTTATGATACATAACTGGAAAACCCCCCTATCTTAGGTCGATTTATTTTGCCGAAAAGGGGGCCAAAATTTCCTAAGTTTTGTTCTTTTAGTTTTAGTTAGGTTCAAGTTTGACGGGAATAATGTTCTACAACTCGCAACTCTTCGATTTTCAAACCAACTCGACGACGAGCTATTATTTGCTTGACTACTCCTTTATATTGGGATGAGTGAAGAGTCAAATGTTCTGGCAATTTCTTCTGGGAGGATGAAGCAAGAGAATTTTGAATGAGAGCTCTGGTTTTTTGTTTATCCTTCGTTGTAATAATATCTTGGGGTTTGCAGCGATAACTTGGGATATCTACTAGACAACCATTAACTAAAATATGTCTATGATTCACTAATTGCCGGGCCCCAGGAATGGTCGAAGCCATACCCAATCGAAAAATTATGTTATCCAAACGCATTTCAAGTAATTGTAGTAAAACCTGACCTGTTGATCCTTTCGTTTTTCCAGCGATACGAATGTATTTAAGCAATTGTCGCTCTCCCAGACCATAATGAAAACGCAATTTTTGTTTTTCCTCTAGACGATTCCGATATTCAGGTTTTTTCCAAGATTCAAATTTTTTGTTGTTCTTTCTCTTTTGACGATCGGAGGGGAATTTAGCCACTTTCCTAGTTAGTCCCGGTAAAGCCCCCAGACGCTTTATTTTTTTCAGACGAGGCCCTCGGTAACGAGACATAAAGACTCCTTTTTTTTATTGAAAATTCAATTGAAAGAATAAACCTAAATTAAGACTGAACTAAATGATAAACGAAGCAAAATCTACTGAAGTACTGTACTACAAAGAAGAATGAGATGAATTGTATCAATATTCAGACTCTTTGGTATTTGGTATATATAGCAAGTCTACTTTTCTTGATTTGTTCCTAACTGCTCGAAGCTTTTGTTTTTTATTCATAGTTGGAAGTTCTTACGACATACTAAATCAGTTACTTTTTGAAAGACGGTAAAGAAGTCTTTTCAATAGTTCATTCCTTCGTGTCAAGGAGACATTCATGTTTTTAAAGTAGCAAATCGAACAAATAAAAAAGCCGGCTATCGGAATCGAACCGATGACCATCGCATTACAAATGCGATGCTCTAACCTCTGAGCTAAGCGGGCTCACATAACAGAAATTTTGCATAGGAATTCCGCAAACTGCCAGGATCTTAGCTAGTCAGAAATCCTCTAGCATCTAGCATATAGAAAGAAGAAATAATCGAAATTGAATTCAGAATGAATCTTCTCTAACAAGAAATCTCAAATAGAATTTTATATCCTTTCTCAATTGAAATCAAATCAAAATCAATCGAATTTCTCTTTTTATTTTCTATTTATATGCCTATTTAATTTATATGCCTATTTATACGAATAGGCTTATAAAGAATCAAGATAATTAAGGATACAATATAGAACAGAAAAAAATGAGACATTCTTCTGGTTTCATTCAGAGCGATAAGACAATAAAGAATCGACCGTTCAAGTATGAAAAACCGCGCATTAAAAATGAGAAGAAGAGAGGTATCTATTCTGTGGTATAGATCCATCCATGTTGAATTGCGGATTCATCAATGCTAGAATCATTTCTGATTGGACTAAATACCCGTTCTCCGATAGATAAAGATAGATAAAAACATAAGAAATCAAATAGGAGTAAACGGATAAACTTTTTAGATATAGAAAGAATCCTATCTAATGAATTCAAAGGTTACGGTATAAGCAAAAATGAAAGAAGAATGAGAAAGAAAAGAAAGAGGGGGAAGGAGATCCTAGTTTCAAAACAAAAAAGGGGGATATGGCGAAATTGGTAGACGCTACGGACTTGATTGGATTGAGCCTTAGTATGGAAACCTACTAAGTGATAACTTTCAAATTCAGAGAAACCCTGGAATCAAAAATGGGCAATCCTGAGCCAAATCCTGTTTTCAGAAAAAAGGGGGGTTCTGAAAACAAGAATCCAAAAAGGATAGGTGCAGAGACTCAACGGAAGCTATTCTAACGAATGGGGTAGACTGCGTTGCTAGAGGAATCTTTCCAAGGAAGGGATGAAGGATGAACCTAGCTACAGACGTATACTGAAATATCAAACGATTCATATTAATTCCTCCCCGAATCCTTCTTTTTTTATTTTATATGAAAAATGTAAGCATTATTGTGAATCGATCCCCACAAATTCAGTGATCAAATCATTCACTCCATAGTCTGATAGATCTTTTAACGAACTGATTAATCAGACGAGAATAAAGATAGAGTCCCATTCTACATGTCAATAGCAATACCGACAACAATGAAATTTATAGTAAGAGGAAAATCCGTCGACTTTAGAAATCGTGAGGGTTCAAGTCCCTCTATCCCCAATCACACTAAAAAAAAAAGGCTCATCCCCCTAACTCTATCCTCTTTTTCATCCGCGGTTCCATTCCACAATATGTTTCTGATTCACTCTACACTTTGTCACCTGGATCGGAGCAGAAATGCTCCTCTGTTATCACAAGTCCTTGAGATGTACGATATACATACAAAAGAACATCTCTAAGTAAGGAACCCCTGTTTGAATCATTCACAGTACATATCATGATTCTTAATTCAATGAAACTTACAAAGTATTCTTGTTGACGATCTCAGCAATTCCCTGGGTAAGACTTTGTAATTTGTAATGCTTTTTGATTCTCTTTCATTTGAATTGACAGAGACCTAATCCATCGAGTAGGATGGGTATGATATGTCGGGAAGGGTTGGGATAGCTCAGCTGGTAGAGCAGAGGACTGAAAATCCTCGTGTCACCAGTTCAAATCTGGTTCCTGGCATCTAGTTACTAATAGATACTCATAAAAATTCGATATGGATTATCAGACATATTGGTTACTAGTCTAGACCACGACTCATACTTCTCCATCTAGGTATCTAGAGATATACCTCCCTTTCTTGTTGTAGTATAGGGAAAGAAAAGAATTCGATGCTGTTTCGTCTTCTTTTTTCTTTGTTTCTATGGTGCCTCTTCTCATTCAAACAAAAAATATGAATCCTTCATACATATCCAAAAATTCAAGTTAGTTGTTTGAAAACCCAACACTCCGATCTTAAGGAGTGGATAGGTGGGATATAGGCAAGATTCATTTCCTTTCTTTCGTTT